GGCGGATGGCCAGTAAATGAAGCAAAGAAAAGAATCGGTTATATTTTTCATATGATCGCATCTCCTCTTATGGATAGACTAATTTTGTTTCTACGATTCCCAGTTTTTTGATTTTTTTATTCGTTTTTTTATATTATTCATATGAAATTAAAGTTTATTCTAAAATTTATTCTATAATATTTTCATTTCTTACTAATAATTAATCTGAATTACTAGTAAGAATATGAATATAATAAGAATTTTATTCTATCTAGTAGAGAATATAGAATATATTTATTAATAAATATATTCTATATTTTGAATTGGTTAGTCAATTGAAAGATTCCCCATAAGAATGATACCTCTTAGAAGTATATACTAGTTCTTATGTCAATTGCAAAATATCTAGTTGTTTTCAATTCTAAATTAAAAAAGGGGGCGCTCATTGGACTAAATAAAAGGACGGAAGAAGGCGAATCAGTATGTGAATCCGAATGAAGAATAAATTGTAGGAGTTAAATCGGAATCTATCTATATATATATAGAAAAAGAAAAAAGCAATAGCAGCAATGAAAGTCCACGGAAAAAACAATATGTATTTGTCTTTTTCTATTATTTTTAAAAGATTAAACAAAAGGGTTGGCAAATAAAAGCGCTAATGCTACAACCAGCCCATAAATAGTTAAAGCTTCCATAAAAGCCAGACTCAGTAATAAAGTACCCCTTATTTTATCCTCTGCTTCCGGTTGTCGCGCAATCCCTTCTACAGCTTGCCCTGCAGCTGTACCTTGACCAACTCCAGGTCCAATAGAAGCAAGCCCGACGGCCAACCCAGCAGCGATAACAGAAGCAGCAGAAATCAGTGGATCCATGATAAGTTTCTCCTATTCCAAATAAAATAAAGAAAAGAAATAGTTAATAATATAATCAACCAAGAAATTATGACTTAATTCTTTCATTCTTCATTTATCTAGTCGAAGTTTAATTCATGAATAATTTTTATTGAATTATCCAAATAACTTCGATATTCATTTTTTTTTTTTTTTCTACCCATGTAGTTTTTTGTGAATACATACAATTTTTGTTCTTTTCTTAAATTTTGAACCATTCTTTTAATTCTTCGTTCTGTCTTTTTCTTTATTTCCATTTTTGAGTTATTCAATTCACAATTACAAGTACAAGAGATGGAATGGAAGGACTCTTTTTTTCGAATCCCCACCTAAATTTAGAGTAGTAGCAGGACAAATTTAGATAGATAATCATAGATAACTAATGAATATCTACTATGACATATACATGTGTTTGTTCGATACCGTAAACCAATTAGTTATACCTTAGATTCAATAGGATTCGAGAATCATTCTTGGAAACCCCAAAAAAACTAAGAGTTGTCTTATAACGATTAGATTATATACACTTAGTTTGACCCCCTCACCCTATTTTATGTCCTTTCTTTTATTCATGATTATCCCATATGGATAGAATATTAATCTAAATCAATTCGAAAGACCAAATTCTTACTATGGAAATATTCGAATTGAAGTGATCTAAATGTGATTTTATATATATATATATTTTATTTAGGAAAATCAAATAAACTTTGGTCAATCCTTAAATGTGAATGAATGAAACGGAAATATTTTGTAGTTCGATATAACATCTTTTTTTTGAATCACATGTCGTAAACAACGTAGATATCATCCGAAATTCTAGTTCCCAATCTACTATTTCTACGATGAATTAAATATAATATACTAATCAATTTTGACATTTAATAAGAATTAAAATGAATTAATTCATATTAATATACTAATAAAAAGGTTGAATATGTTTATAGTTCTAATTGAAGGAACAAAATAATAAATAAAAATAATATTCATTGGAGTAAAATACAAATTGGTCAAAAAAAGACTATTTTTCGAAAAAATAGGAAAGAAATCTATCTAAAAGATCTTGTTCCTATTTTTTTTATTACCATTCCCCGGGAATGGTTTTTATTTTATTTATACTTACTTAGTACATTTTTTGGGGTGGGTTAGATAATCCCTTTGATTATTATTAAAAATTTTCAAAATTTCTTTCGATTTTTTTTTATTTTAGTAAGTAGATTATCGTGAGCCACACATACTTTGTCGCAGGCTAAACTAAAAAAAAAAGACTATTTTGATAACTAATCAATGATGCCCTTCCATGGATTCACCTATATAAGCCGCAGCTAAGGTAGCAAAAATAAGAGCTTGAATACCGCTTGTAAATAATCCCAGAAACATAACAGGTATAGGAACTACTAAAGGTACTAACGAAACAAGAACAACAACTACTAATTCATCAGCTAATATATTTCCGAAAAGTCGAAAACTAAGTGATAATGGTTTTGTGAAATCTTCTAAGATGTTAATCGGTAAAAGGATTGGAGTTGGTTGGATGTATTTACCAAAATAAGCCAATCCTTTTTTTGAAATACCCGCATAGAAATAGGCTACTGACGTAAGTAAAGCTAATGCAACAGTAGTATTTATATCATTTGTGGGTGCAGCTAATTCTCCATGAGGTAACTTTATAATTTTCCAAGGCAAAAGAGCCCCTGACCAATTCGAAACAAAAATAAATAGAAACAAAGTTCCGATAAACGGAACCCACGGACCATATTCTTCTCCAATCTGAGTTTTGCTCACGTCTCGGATAAATTCAAGGACATATTCAAAGAAATTCTGACCGGACGTTGGAATAGTTTGTGGATTTCTAACAACTAGAATGGTTGAAATTAATAAGATAGCAATTACAACCCAAGAGGTAATAAGTACTTGAGCATGCACTTGAAAATCCCCTATTTGCCAATAGAAATGTTGACCTACTTCGACAGCAGATATATCATAGAATCTGTTTAATGTGTTGATGTAACATAATAGAACATTCATATTGCCCTGCCCTCTAAAAATATATATATAACTTGAAAGCGAATTATTTTGATTCAACCATTTCCGTATTTGACTTTCATTTCCTTTTCTATTCTATTTTGAATACCTACTAATCACAAAATATTTATTTTTGCACAATTTTGTAATGCTATAATAACCGATTCCATAAATCTGCCCAACCAAATCTAAAAATTTATTTATCTTATTATTAATCAAAAATTTCGTATATAGCTAGAACGACCCTCACAAATTGCAAAAACTAATTTGTTAAGAATTAATCGGATTGAAGCTATAGCATCATCATTCGCTGGAATCGAAATATCTGCTAGATCTGGGTCACAATTTGTATCGATTAAACAAATCGTTGGAATTCCCAAAGTGATGCATTCTCGAAGAGCCTTATATTCTTCTTGCTGATCAACGATTATTACAATATCGGGTAACCCCGTCATATATTTTATGCCACCCAGATATGTTTCCAAATGAGATAATTGTCTCTTGAACATAGCGGCATCTCTTTTTGGAAGAGAGTTCAGTTTCCCTGTCTTTTGCTCCGTTCTCAAGTCCCTGAACTTACGAAGTCTCGTTTCTGTAGTATACCAATTCGTTAACATACCTCCGAGCCATTTTTTATTAACATAATGACATCGAGCTCTTATTGCAGCCCGTGTTACTGAATCGGCTGCTTTTTTTTTTGTACCAACAATTAAGAATTGTTTTCCCATGCTTGCTGCATCAAAAACCAAATCACAAGCTTCTGATAAAAAACGAGCAGTTCGAGTAAGATTTGTAATATGAATACCTTTACGCTTTGCCAATATAAAAGGTGCCATTCGAGGATTCCATTTCCGAGTATCATGGCCAAAATGAACTCCAGCTTCCATCATCTCTTCAAAAGTTATGTTCCAATATCTTTTTGTCATTTATCCCCACACCTTTTTTTTTTAAGTGAAAAAAAAACGAGACCAGGTATCCTGAAATAGCAATAAATAATTGTTCCGATGGAACCTTCTCTTTTATAGACGATTGGCCATTAATATATAATAAGGTGATTTATTTTTTTCTATTTATTCTAATTTATTACCAAATCAAATGACTGCATTTAAAGGGATGAATGGAATACTTCCTAAAAGCGCATTCAATCCTGTATTTCTAATGTATCACAGAAAATTATTTGATTCTTTTCATTTCAAATAATTTTCTGTGATGGAACAAAAGATTTCGAATTTCTACTTCGAATAATTTTTTTTTTTTCAAGGTAATTTTGTTATATTGCCTTGACCGTGAACGGTGCATTATTCTTTTGAATCCGGTACCAACGGGTATCATTCCCCCTAAAACAACATTCTCTTTAAGACCTTTCAACCAATCAATACGACCCCGAAGAGCGGCTTTTGCTAAAACTCTAGCAGTTTCTTGAAAACTCGCTTCGGATATGAAACTTTGAGTATTCAGAGATGTTTTTGTTATTCCCAATAATAAAGCTCGGTAACAAATTGCTTCTTCCAAGGCACGCCCAGTTCGTTCTGCTCGCAATAATCCAATTAATTCACCAGGTAAAAATACATTAGACATTCCATCTTCTGAAACCAAGACTTTGGATGTTATTTGACGCACAATAATTTCGATATGTCTATTATGGATGTGTACTCCCTGGGATCGATAAACCTTTTGGATTTTATTAACCAAAGAAATACGACTTTGCGCTATAGTTAGCTCAGCACCAATCAAGAATCCCCAAGGAATGCCGAGAATTCTTGTTATACACTCATTCCAAGCATCAATTCTTTTTTCGAGATTTATCGATATTGAATCAACCGAACGTATTTCTAATATCTGTTCCACTTTTGGAAGACCTTGTGTTATATCACCGGATCTCGATTTTTCATATATGAATGTAACTAAAATATCTCCTTGAGAAAGGATTTCTCCATAATGGCCATGAATGGTTGCTCCTGGAGTTGCCAAATATGGGTTAGCCGATCTTATTATTACAGAATCCATTTGAACAGTTATAACTTGACCCGATTTTAGTGTTAGATGTGGTCCATTTTTCATTTTCGCTATACATAGATTTTCACAAATAAATTGTCCAAGACTAATTATTGTAAACGTTTTTTCACAATAATAATGATGGAGAAAATACCAATTCAAATGCAATGGATTCAAAACGATATTACTGTCTAGATCGGGTTTAAAAATTTTATCATTTTCGTCCATTAAATAATATTTAATTACTTGAAAAATTTCCGTTATTTTGTCAAGTTGGAAATTTTTCATTATTGATATTTGATTCTGAGTTATTAAACGGTAAAGTGAATAAAAATTTCCAACTTGACGGGCTATTCCTAAAGGGCCTAATGAATTATTATTATTCATTGGAATTTTAGGATTTTTTTTTATCCCATTGTGATATTTAACATTGTGGAATGGTCTTATTTGAAAACAATTAGATGATGACAAAATTATCCAAGATCGGCATTCCTTATTTCTATTCAACAACATACGAATAGTTCCGTGATTTTGGCTAAGTGATTTTTGAATTTTTGCCTTGGAATGAATAGAAAAAAATGGATTGATATTGATCCGATCCGATTCATTATCCGCGATCAATCCTAAACCAGATGGGTCATTTCTTTTTCGGATATATGAAGTATTCGATTTTACTAAGTCAATTCTTAGAAAATACTCAATCAAACCATTTGTACTGACTTCAACAAAGGAGGAGGGGGCCTCCTCACTAGAAGGACTTTTTTTGCCTTGATCCCAATTCAAGACTAAACAAGTTCGAACTAATTGAATCCTTGTGTCGGAAATTCCCCGAATGGATTTTCCATTTCCATAAAGAATATAATTGACAACTTTGAGTTCCAGATTATCCCTTTCCTGGAATAGATCTCGGGGAAAAAGTTTTACAAAATCGATACTGTCCGGTATTTCATATAAAATGACAGGTCGAACCAAAACAAAATACCTTTTCTTGGTAGTTGGGATCCATTGGACATAGATCCAATTGTTCCTTTTTTTTGATTCCTTCCATTTTTTTTTTACCGTTCCGGGTGGTATCAAGATAGAACTGTGTCGGGATATCTTATCCCTCTCTCCGGGAAAATGGATCTTTCCAGAAAAGATTTTTAATTCGATTTTTTTTTTTTTCTTTTCTAATCGGACCAATCCGCCTACTCGACTTCTTATATTGAAAGTGATTGGTGTTCCTATTCCAACGAGACTATTATTCCGTACCATTATGGAAGAAGATTCGGGTAAAATATGCACTTCTTCGGGAATAAAAAAAAATCGATCTACTTTGATTTGGTATTTTGGCTTTAATTCTTTGATTCCTCGATACTCAATGAAATCTTCTTTTTGAAAAACGGAATGAATTCCGATAGTTCTATATTTAGTAATTCCTGAATTCTGTCTTGTGTATTGAGGATCATCGAAATAAGCCAAAATACTATTTCTATGAAAAATACCATTGATAGGTATTTCAATGGAAACACCAGAAGGGTGCATTAGTTCGTTCTTTCGTTCTTGAATCGATTGGAATGGAATAAGAAATCGATTTCTTCGTCTTTTGGCCAATAAATAAAAAGTATCGTGAAAAATAGCAGGATACATTAAATGAGAATGATCCGTACATATCATTTGATTCAATATTGAATAATTGCTAATCCCCTTTTCTTTTGTACCAAAAGTCTTCAAACGTAATAATTTTAGTTTTACTTCATCATTACTTACTAAAAGATTAGAAATATTTCTGTTTCCAGTAGAAAGAGAATCAATGTTAATTTGATCTTGATCCTTGCGAAGTAAAAAATGGATTGTATCAGACCTGCACGACTTTCCTGATAAGATCCATAAATGACTTGTTTTTGGTAAGATATGTACATTACTATACAAAAATTCGGATGCATGGTACACATCGGTACTCCAATGCATTTCCCCCTCCGAGTCAGAATAAATATGTTTTCGAACCCTTTCTTTCAAATTAAAAGTATATGTTCCCGCGCGGATCTCAGCAATCACTTGTTCTGATTTTACATATTGATCATTTTGAACTAATAGCAAACTTTTTTGTGGAATAATCACGTTATGTATAATATCGTCACTTTCAATAGTTACATACAAGTCTATCTTACATATAAAAGCAGGGTATCCATGACGTGTACGTGTAGGGTGAACTAAATCTTCATTAAATTTTATTTTTCCATTCGAGGGGGCTCGCACATATTCCGCAGTACCCCCTGTGAATACTCCACCAGTATGAAAAGTTCTTAATGTTAGTTGAGTTCCCGGTTCACCAATAGATTGACCAGCAATAATACCTACAGCTTCTCCCAATTCTACCAGGTCTCCATGAATAGGACTTCGCCCATAACACAATCGGCAGATCCAAGACGTATTCCTACAGGTAAAGGGGGTTCGAATAAATATTGGTTGTGTTTGAAAAGTTATGAATCGATTGATAAGTCCAATTCCAATATCTTTATTTCTAACGACAATGCACCGTGAACCAATATATATATCGTCTGCTACTACACGACCAATTAATGTTTGTATCAAAATTCTTTCTGGTATCATTCCATTTCGGGTATTTACA